TGAATATTTATAAATATAAAGGAAGAATCAAAAAATTCTATGCAATTCTGGGAGACGAAAAGATCCCTCGCATACCACTCCATTATATTGACAATTTCAAAAAACTGTTCATACTATGACATAGTATGATAGCGATTGGGCAAGTAGGCCCCCATCGTCTAGCGGTTCAGGACATCTCTCTTTCAAGGAGGCAGCGGGGATTCGACTTCCCCTGGGGGTAGGGTACTACGAAAGGAAGTTTATCATGGATTACCAAAAAGTTTAAAAAAGATTCTTCCTGGGTCGATGCCCGAGCGGTTAATGGGGACGGACTGTAAATTCGTTGGCAATATGTCTACGCTGGTTCAAATCCAGCTCGGCCCAAAAATTCGTCAATTTACCAAGAGGTGGTATAACCTCCTTGTCTATCAGAAATACCTGATACGGAGATAAAAAAGAATCAAAATTTCTGCTAGATCCCTTACTCCCTGGGATTGTAGTTCAATTGGTCAGAGCACCGCCCTGTCAAGGCGGAAGCTGCGGGTTCGAGCCCCGTCAGTCCCGACTAAATGCATCAATGAATCTCTCCCTTTCATTCCCAAAGGGGTGATCTTTATTCTTTGTTTGGGTTTGTAACTATGTAACTGATAGAAGTGAAAGGGCAATCTGATGATACTTCAAATAATTGTACAAGAAAGGAAGACGTAAAGTAGGTTAGAGAAAAAAAGGAATTTTGGATGGGGTCAAAAAAATCCAAGTTTGGATTTGGTATGGATAAAAGAACTTCCTATGTTATACTATTCAATTCTCGACAACGAATTGATTTGATAGTTCCGATATTGTTATTCATGATATTGATCGGATTCAAGATAATCGAGATATTTTTTATTGAATTTAAATAAAGGCAAAAGATTTTTCCTCTCTATGGGACCAAATCCCGAGTTATTGTGAAGTAAAAAAAAACGATGAGATTATGGAAGTTAATATTCTTGCATTTATTGCTACTGCACTATTCATTCTAGTTCCTACCGCTTTTCTACTTATCATTTATGTAAAAACAGTTAGTCAAAATAATTAGTTATTAAGTTTGAATAAAACTTGGGTTCCGAGTTCTTATCAAAAATTGACGAAATGAAAAGGATTCCCATTTCGTGTCTTAAATGAACGGACTATAATTGGAAGATAGTATGGTAAGAAAGAATCATCTATTTCTTTCTACCATACTATCTAGCTATTAGTGTTATTGTAGTGTATTAAAGTTGTACAATCTACAAAGTTGTACTCTAGTATCAAAACAGAGGTTTAGATTGATGTAGATCAATCTACAATATTATCTTGATATATGTGGATATTAATTCCACATATGGAATTAACCTAGAGACCCATTCTTCTTATTTGCTACATCTATTTGTTCTTTATGTTCTGATTATCAAAAAATTGATACAGTTAGATCAACAATTAGTAGTACCTCTAGAGGCCGCTTCTTCCCCATACTACGAGTGAAAGCGAAAATGTAAAGACTACCATTAAAGCAGCCCAAGCAAGACTGACTATATCCATGTGAATTATGTCCCCTATCTCTATAAATATGAAGGAATTATCCCATTTTTCCTCACTAATAATAGTGGAATCCATGGCGCAGAGTCAAAAGGGAATTCCGTCCTAACACCCTAACACTAGGGATAAAGCACTCCAATAAATCAACATATAAGAAATTCTTATATGTATGACTTCTAATTGGGATTGGGAAACAAGCAAAATACGTAGTAATATCTTATTTTAATGGAATATGTAATAAAGTAATCATAGGGCCTATTCCGTTTTTGTTGATCTTTCTAAGTAAAAAGCATAAAAATCACTATCTATTCCATATCACAAATTCCCCATTTGATCTAACCCGAACCCTATATCACTCGACGATTATCTCTATGAAAAGGAGACAATATATTCTTGATTAAGGGTTGCCGAAAAGAAATTCTTTTTCCCCTTATCCCGACCAGCACTCAGAGATTCGCGCGAGTCCGTCGTTCGTATATTTCGTATATAAAGTGTCTTCGGCCCCTTTACCACAAACAACTATTAATTCCAATTAGATTTCCTATCAGACTCTCCAATCTAGCAGTCATTGTACACGACATTAATAAATAGTCAAAGGGAATCCCGAAGTCTTGGTAATCCCTCTGCTATTACTAAAAAAGAGCATATTTATTTGAATCCTAGATGCAAGGATTTAGAATCTTTTATACAAACCCCACCCAGCTAAGATGCTTAGAAGCAAACAAGAATGAACAGCCCCTTTCCTTTCTGATAGGCAATCATTCGGCGAGTTATATTAACAGAAGAAGATATTTTGAGTCTTTTGTTGATCAGGCGACACCCGGATTTGAACTGGGGAAAAAGGATTTGCAGTCCCCCGCCTTACCACTCGGCCATGCCGCCAAAATGATACAAAATATATGAAAATGTTCCTGGATTAACGAACAGCTTTTTTATTTTGCATCTCCAGTCCTCTTTTCCTTAA